TTATTTAGTTTTATCTTCTAAGTATCTCTTCCTGAGAATAAGGAATACAGTAGCTTGAATACAAGCTACCGCTATCTCTAATGTTAATAGCAAAATTATAAGAAAAATTGTTAGGAAACCTAAAGGTTTTGTTTTAGTAATCTCCCATATTGTGCAAGAGCATAAAAAAATTAAGAGGTGTCCAGCTAATAGGTTAGCTCCTAGTCGGAATCCTAATGTCAACGGTTGTATTAAGAGTCTAATGGTTTCAATTATAATCATGAAAGGTATTAAAATTATTGGAGTTTTTTTAGGTAATAGATGTCTTATCTTTTTCTTTAGTTTATTCTTTATTCCAGTTGTTTGAATTAGAATTCATATTGGGAGTGACATACTAAAAGTTATTCTTAGATGTGAGGTTTGTGAGAATGTGTAAGGGATAAGCCTTATTATTTTGAAACTTAAACATAAAAGGAATAGAGTAAATAGGTTAGTTTTTCAGTTTTTTGTTTTTTTATTTAAAAATTCATTAAAAAATTTTTTCTTTAAAATTTTTATTCTTTTTTTTCGGTTTTTTATTCAATGTCTTTTTTTTATTAGAAATATTCACGATATTGCTATTATGGATCCAATTAAAGTTAAAGGGATAGAAAAAATTTTTGTTGGTATAAATTGTTTAAATATTTTTTTTAAAAAAAATTTTATCATTTTCATTTTTTTGAGTTAGTTTTTTTTATTATTTTTTTTCTAGTTAAGGAATTTTTTTTAGTTAAAGAATATTTTAGTCTAATAAATATTAAGATTATTAAAGATCAGTTTATTAGTAGTTTTGTTAGTCATAAAGAGAATTCTAATTGTGGCATTTTTTGTCTTGTGGAGTTTTAATTACTCCTTTTTGGAATTAAGAGTTCCAGACTTTAATTATAAGGTAACAAGATTTTATTCTGGTAAGTTTTTTTTACATCAAGAAAAGTAGGCTTTTTTTTTAACAGCTTCAATTACAATTGGCATAAATCTATGTTTTGCCCCACAAATTTCGGAACATTGACCATAAAAAATTCCAGCTCGTTTGATTTTAATAAACATTTGGTTAAGACGTCCGGGTACTGCGTCCATCTTGAGTCCTAGAGTTGGTAAAGATCATGCGTGTATTACGTCAGTTGATGAAGTTATTATTCGTATTTTCGTTTTATAGGGAATTGTTAATCGTTTGTCAACTTCTAGAAGTCGAGGGAGGCCATTTTGTCTAATATCCTCTAGGTGGGTCATATATGAATCAATTTCTATTCGTTTTTCGTCTCATATTTCGTATCTTCAATATCATTGATGACCTATTGTCTTTATTGTAATGTCTGGTTTTTTTCTTTCATCCATAAAATATAGGAGTTTTATGGATGGTATAGCTAAAGCTACTAGAATAAATCTTGGAGATATAGTTCATCAGAGTTCTATTTGTTGCTTTTCTGTTAACTTTCAATGAGTTGGGGATTTGAAAAAAATTATTATAAGTCCATATATTATTATAATAGTTACTAATACAATAAAACTCATGCAGTAGTCATGAAATTGATGAAATTCTTTCATTAAAAAAGATGAAGCGTCTTGAAATCCAAGTTGTAGTGGTGATGCCATTATTTTATTTCTTTAAAATTTTTAGTTTTTTAATTTTACTTTTTTTAAATTTTCGTTTTATTAAGGTGAGAAGGGATATGCCAATTCTAGCTTCTATTGCTGATAAGGTTAAAATTATTAAGGAGAAAGAAATAAATATGAGGTTTCCTTTTTGTATTTTCATTACTAAATTTAAAATTATTAATTTTAGAAGTATTAGTTCTAAAGATAATAAAATTGATAACAAAAACTTCTTTTTGAAGAATATTCTTATAATTGCAGTTGCTTTAGAAATTAATATGATTATTATTAAAAAATTCATTAAGAAGAAGTCTTAAAATATTTAAGAAATAATGAGTCGAAATCATTGGTTTTTTTTAAACTAACTTCTTTAAGCTAAAATTCTTTTATTAGGATTCTTTATTGATATTGGTGTTTCTTTAAATGTATGTTCTTGAGGTGGAAAAGAGGGATAGTGTCATTCTAGGTTTTTTATTACTTCTTTTCTATAGTAGTTGTTATTATTTTTTTTTAAAGAAAGCATTACAATGGTTAAAAATCCTATAGTACCTATGAAGGAGAGTAGTGAACCTAAAGATGAAATTGTTTTTCAAAATGAGAATGCATCTGGGTAGTCTGAATATCGTCGTGGCATTCCTGCTAAACCAAGGAAATGTTGGGGAAAGAATGTTAGTTTTACTCCTATAAACATAATAATAAAATGTGCTGTTGCTCCAGTTTCGTCTAAGTGTGATCCTGTAAATAGAGAAAATCAATGGGTAAATCCTCTAAAAATAGCAAAAACAGCTCCCATTGATAGTACGTAGTGGAAGTGTGCAGTTACGTAATAAGTATCATGTAATGCAATTTTTAGACAAGAATTTGATAAAATTATTCCTGTAAGTCCTCCCACTGTAAATAAGAAAATAAAACCTAAAGCTCACATTAAGGAAGGGTGAATCTTTTTTAAAATTAAAGGGGCTCCTTGTAATGTAGCTAATCAGCTAAATACCTTTACCCCTGTAGGTATAGCTATAATCATTGTTGCGGCTGTAAAGTATGCTCGGGTATCTACATCAAGTCCTACAGTAAACATGTGGTGAGCCCAGACTATAAAACCTAATATTCCTATTGCTATCATTGCATACATCATTCCTAAATATCCAAATGGTTGTTTCTTTCCTGTTCGTTTAGTTACGACATGTGATATAATTCCAAATCCAGGAATAATTAAAATATAGACTTCAGGATGTCCAAAAAATCAAAATAAGTGTTGGAATAAAATTGGGTCTCCTCCACCCGTGGGATCAAAAAAAGTGGTTTTTATTTTTCGGTCTGTGAGAAGCATAGTTATTGCTCCTGCAAGGACAGGAAGGGATAATAATAAAAGGAATGTGGTTATTAATATAGATCATACAAATAAAGGGGTTCGGTCTAATCTCATTCCTGGAGCTCGCATATTGAAAATAGTTGAAATAAAATTTATTGAAGCCATTATTGAAGAAGCACCTGCTAGGTGAATAGAGAAAATTGCTAGATCAACACAACCTCCTCTATGAGCTGTAGGACCGGATAATGGAGGATATAAAGTTCACCCTGTTCCAACTCCTCTTTCTTTTCCGGCTGATGCAAGGAGAAGTAAAAATGAAGGGGGTATTAGTCAAAATCTCATTTTTTTCATTCGTGGGAATGCCATATCAGGAGCTCCTATCATCAAGGGGACTAATCATTTTCCAAATCCTCCAATCATTATGGGCATTACCATAAAGAAAATCATAATAAGTGCATGAGATGTAACCATTACTTTGTAGGTTTGGTCTTTTTGGATTAAAGATCCTGGTTGGGATAATTCTACTCGAATAATTTTTCTCATCGCTGTTCCCACTGTTCCAGCTCATGCACCAAAGATTAAGTATAGTGTTCCGATGTCCTTATGTTTAGTTGAAAAAAGTCATCGTTTTATATATTTTTTGACTTTTTTAGTTTTTTTTGGTTTCATTAAAGATTAAACTTTTTGCTTATTGACTACTTTGAAGGTAGTTGGTTTATTTTAACCTAAATCTTAAAAAATTTTTTTATAAGGTGGCTGAATTAAGGTATTAGTTTGTAAAACTAACAATGGAGAAATTTTCTTCTCTTATAAAGTTTATATTAAGGTATTCCATTAATAAAAGATTTTATGTAATAAAAAGTAGCTAAGAGAAAAGTTTTATATTTACAATATTAAGATGTCTGTTTAATTCAGGCCTTTTTAATCTTAAAAACAAGATTTTAGGAAAAAATTTCCTCTTTTAGACTTGCAATCTACTGTGCGTTTTTAAAATTACACTATAAAATCTAATTAGTAAATTAAGAAAAAGAGGTTTGAACTCTCTATTCAAATTTCAAAGGTTTGTGGTATTCCTAATTACCTATTTCTTAGATTGAAGTTTAGAGGTAGAGCAGTTGGCCGTTAACCAAAAAGAAGTAGGATCAATACCTGCCGATCTAAAAACCCTAGTCAAAAAAGTTAAATTGGTTTAACAAAGAATCTAAAATTCTTTTGAATTAGGTTCGATTCCTTTTTTTGATAGGTGTTATTAAAAATTTATAAATTTAGAACTTTTTTTTCTTTACTAAAATTAATAGTTTTAATTGTTCCGGTTTTACTGTCTGTAGCTTTACTAACATTATTAGAGCGGAAGGTTTTAGGTTTTATTCAGTTTCGTAAGGGGCCTAATCTTGTTGGGCCTTTAGGTATTCTTCAGCCTTTTGCTGATGGTTTAAAGTTATTCATAAAGGAGAATTTTAGGCCTTCTAGTTCTAGAACTTTTTTATACTCTTTTTCTCCATTATTTTTTTTATTAATTTCCCTTTTATTGTGAGGGTTTGTTCCAATATATAAGAGTGGTTTAAATTTTTGTTTATCTTTACTATTCATAATAACTTTATCAAGATTGTCTGTTTATGGTATTTTAGGAGCTGGTTGATCTTCTAAATCAAAGTATTCTCTTTTAGGTTCTGTCCGAGCTGTAGCTCAAGTTATATCTTATGAGGTAAGATTTGGTCTTATTTTGATTCCTTTAGTAATTTTGGTGGGAGGATGAGGTTTAAAATCTTTTTTTAATTTTCAAAGTTTAGGAGTTTGATTATTATTTCCCTGTTTTCCTTTATTTATTATGTGATATATTTCTTCTTTGGCTGAAACTAAACGAACTCCTTTTGATCTGTCAGAAGGGGAGTCTGAATTAGTTTCAGGTTATAATGTTGAGTATTCGGGGGCTCCTTTTGCTTTTTTTTTTATAGGGGAGTATGCTAATATAATATTTATAAAAGTTATTAGTGTTTTACTTTTTATGAGATCAAGATATAATTACTTTTTTGGAATTTTTTGATTTATAACTACAATAATTTTTAAGTCTTTGCTTTTAATTTTTAGATTTTTATGAGTTCGTGCTTCTTTTCCTCGTGTTCGTTATGATCAATTAATGATGATAATGTGGAAGAAATTTTTGCCTATATCACTAGGTTTATTAATTTTATATTTTTTTTTAACTTTTTTGTTTTTTGGTTTTCCATCTTATTATTAAAAGTTATAATCAGGTAAGTCTCTTCTGGTAGAGAAAAGTAGCCGATAACTACTTTTTGTTTAGTTCAACTCTAATCTTACCTTAATGTTAACTAGTTTTTTCTATATGTTTTTTTTGTTATTGAGAGTGTTAGGTTCTTTTTTTAGAAGAAAATGGCTATTATTGTGATTGTGAATTGAATTAAAAAGTCTTTGTTTAATTCCAATTATTAGAAAGGTTTCTACATTACGAAGAATAGAATCTACAATAAAGTATTATATTTTTCAGGCGTTAGGGAGAGTAATTTTACTTTTTGGAATTTTAACTCGTTATTTTTTTTTAAAAGAAGTAGTAATTTTTGGGAATTATAAAATTTTTGTTTGTTTTTTTATTGTCGTTGGGTTAAGGGTTAAGGTGGGAATTTTCCCTCTCCATTTTTGGTTTGTAGATGTAGTAAGAGGACTAAAATTTTATCAAGGGGCTTTTATTGTTATAGTTTCTAAGATAATACCTTTATATTTATTAATAATAATAAGGAAACAATCAAATTGTAAAATTTATTGATTGATTGGGGTAATTTCTGTAGTTATAGGCTCTTTTTTTGGCTTGTCTCAAATTCAATTACGAAAGATAATAAGTTTATCTTCTGTAGCTCATTTGGGCTGATTAGTAATTTTATTTCCGTATTTATCTGTTTTAGTTTCTGGGTTTTTGTTTGTAGTATATATTGTAATGAGTCTTCCTTTATTTGTTATTGGAAAAATTTTTTCTGTTGAACATAGTTTTAAGGTGAAGAGTTTATGGAGAAATTTTTCTTTTGTTTTAGTTTTTTGTATTTCTATTTTATCTTTGGCTGGTTTTCCTCCACTCCTTGGTTTTTTTTATAAGTGGGTGATGTTATTTTTTTTGGTGAAAAATAATAAATATTTTACTGTTCTTTTTTTAATAATTTTAAGTTTAATTTCTCTTTATTTTTACTTAAAATTATTTTTTAGGTTATTTTCTTTATCTTGGCCTAAATTAAAGTTTTTATTGGTAAATAGTTATAATTTTTATTCCTTTAATAAGATTTTTTTAGTATTTTTTGTTTTTTATAAATTATTAATTTTTTTTTTGAAAATATATTTAGGTCCCTTAAATTTAGATTTTTTTTGCGGCGGTTAAATTTTAATAAGATTTAGTTAATAGAATAATTTTGGTATGTCAGTCCAAGGTGGTGGGTTTTCTCACAATCTTAAAATGAATATTCCTTTGCGTAAGAGGTATCCGATGTTAAAGATTATAAAAAGTTCTTTATGGGATTTGCCTAGTCCAAGTAATATCTCTTTTTGATGAAATTTTGGTTCTTTAATTGGTCTTTCTTTAATTATACAAATTTTTACTGGTATTTTTTTAGCTATGCATTATACCGCCGATATAAGTTTAGCTTTTTCTTCTATTAGACATATATGTCGGGATGTCAAATATGGGTGATTTCTTCGTAAAGTTCATGCTAAAGGGGCTTCCATGTTTTTTTTTTGTATATATTTTCACATAGGTCGTGGATTATATTATGGTTCCTTTATTAAAAAAATTACTTGAAAAATAGGAGTAATATTATTCCTTTTTTCTATTATAACTGCTTTTTTAGGATATGTTTTGGTATGAGGACAGATGTCTTTTTGAGCTGCTACTGTGATTACTAAATTGGTAACCGCTATTCCATATATAGGAGTGGATATAGTTAGATGGATTTGAGGGGGTTATTCTGTAGATAAACCTACTTTACATCGATTTTTTGTTTTTCATTTTTTGTTTCCCTTTATTTTAGTTTTTTTATCTATTTTACATCTTTTATTTTTACATGAATCAGGCTCCAAAAATCCCTTAGGGATATTTTCTGATTATGACAAGGTTCCGTTTCATGTTTATTTTACTTCAAAGGATTTATTTGGATTTCTTTTATTTTTAGTGATTATAGTAGGTTTATCTTTAATTTTTCCTGTTGCTTTAGGTGATCCGGAGAAATTTATTCCGGCTAAACCTTTAGTTACTCCACCTCACATACAACCAGAGTGATATTTATTATTTGCTTATGCAATTCTTCGTTCTGTCCCTAAAAAGTTGGGGGGGGTTATTGCTTTAGTGATGGCTATTTTAGTTTTACTAATTATACCTTTACTTCATTTTTCTAGCCAAAATTCTTGTTGTTATCGTCCAATTAGACAATTTGTTTTTTGACTAATGGTGGGTAATTTCCTTATTCTTACTTGAATAGGAAGTCAACCTGTTGAGTTTCCTTATGAAATAATTGGTCAAGTATCTTCAGTTTTTTACTTTTTAATATTTTTATTAGCCTTTCCAATAGTTGGAATCTTTGAGGGAGAGGTTTTTCATAGGTAATTTAGTCTTAAAAGCTATCAGCATTCTAATTTGTAATTAGAGGGAGATCGGAGAAGTTTTCGGTTTAAGGCTATCTATATAGTTTAATAAAAACGATAAACTTTCTATTTATAAATTCCTATTAAAAGTAGGCTATAGATTAATAACTATTTTGTTTAATTTTGTACTTGTTTGAATTTTGTTAGGTATAAAAAAATCTTTGTTAAGGTTTTTCAAAGTTAATTTTTTTTTTAAGGGGGTCCCCTTGTAGATTTATATAAAAACTTAAAATTAATAAAAAATGGTTTTCTCCTATAAAAAAAATAAGATTAGTTAAAATTTAATAACTTTAGATTTGCGTTCTAAAATTGGGATTATATCTCCTCTTATTAAAATTTACTAGAGGATGAGCAAGATAAGTTAATAAAACTATTGGGTTCATATTTCAAAATTAAAGATTAAATTTCTTTTTTTGCTTGGCAGATATAATTTAATGAGAATTTTTATTTTAGGAATAAAAAGTATTACTTTAATGTAATTGTTTGTTTTAAAGTATAATTATAGGATTATTTTGTAAATATTGAAAAATTTTTTTTATAAATTATAATAAAATATTAGAAATTATAAAAATTAGAATAGTAACATTTATTAAAATTTTTTTTCTAAGCCATAGATTAAATACCGAGAGGGAATAATTGAAATAAAAATGATTATTAATTTTTAAAAAAGAGATATTAAAGTATTTACCTTTTGTATTATGGATAATTGAAAAAATTAAAGTTATTAAATTTTATAAACGAAATAAAGTGAGCTACTATATTCCCTATTTTTGGTGGTATTTCTTTCTGTAGAAAAAGACAAGGAATGAGGATATAGTTGAAGTGAAATTCTTAACGGACTTTATTATAGCTTTTTCTTAAGGAAATGAGTATTAGCTTACTTTTATATAAAATAAAGTTAAAAATAATTGGTTGATCAGTTATTTTTTAAGAAAAAAAATTCGTCAACTTAAGTAAAATCATTAAATTACTATATTTCTATTTTATTAATAAGTAGGATTTAAGTATCTTTCTTTTGGAGTGTGTTTGAACTCTTTAATAAAAATTTAATAAAAAATTATTGATTATTATATTAAATTTATCTTATTAGGAATACTTAAGTTATCTTTTTTAAGATAAAATAATGGTTATATTAGTAAAATTTTATCTATTTTTATAAATAAATAGCTATTAAAGTAAAAATTCAATTAATCTTTTTTAAAAAATATACTTATTTTAGTGGATAAATTTTTTTTAGCAAAAATAGGAAAAGGAACTCGGCAAAAATTTTTCTCGCCTGTTTACCTAAAACATCGCCTTTGGTAAAATATCAAAAGGTCCTGCCTGCCCGGTGATTATAAAAATTAAACGGCTGCGGTACTCTGACCGTGCAAAGGTAGCATAATCATTAGCCTGTTAATTTCAGGCTGGAATCAATGGCAAGACGAAGAAAAAGCTGTCTCTTTCTATTATTTTAGAATTTTTCTTTTTGGTGAAGAGACCAAAATAAATAAGTGGGACGAGAAGACCCTATTGAGCTTTAGTTAGTTAAAAGAAAAAAGTTTTTTTAAATAACTTTGGTTGGGGCAACTGTTTTTAGAATTAAACATTAATAAAATAAAAATGAATTAAATCTTTAATATATAAAACCCAGAAATTTTTATTCTGCACTTAAAAAAAGTTACCTTAGGGATAACAGCGTAATTCTTTTTGAGAGTACATATTGACAAAAGAGTTTGCGACCTCGATGTTGGATCAAGATTTCCTGGAGGTGTAGTGGTTTCCAAGGGTTGGTTTGTTCAACCATGAAAATCTTACGTGATCTGAGTTCAGTCCGTCGTGAGACAGGACAGTTTCTATCTACTTAGTTTTTCTTTTTTGTACGAAAGGACTTTAAGAAAAAAAATAAATTTTAAAAAATATTTTTTATGCAAAATATGAATAATATAATATTATTTTGTTATCTACCTTAATTAAGGATAAAATCTTTTTTAAGAACAAAAATTTTTAAGTTAAGATAGTTAAAAGTTAAATAACAAAACTCTGAAGAAGTTTTATTGAAGGAGAGTTTTCCCTTCTCATAACATTTTATAAAGAACTTGGTTCTAATTTTTGTTTTAAATAAAGAAAAGATTATATATGCAAGCTTTTTAGCGATACGGTGAGGAAGTATAATTATTAAATAAATTTTTTAAAAAAAAATTTTTTTTTATTGGTATTTATTTTAATTATTTTTTTGTTAAATATAATAATTTTTAAGAAGATTCACATCTGCAGTAATAAATACTTAAACTATAATTGAAGGATTGATTAGGCTAGATTTTTTTTTTGGGAGGGCGAAGATATCGTGCCAGCAGCCGCGGTTATACGAACATTCTCAATTTAATTCATTGTAGCTTAATGCAATAAAGGTTAATTTTAACTAAAATGAATAAGAAGAGAAGCTTAGGAGTGAAAACCTATTTTTCTTTGATAAATTTTTAATAAAAATCGAGATTGTTAAATTAAAGGAGTAGACCTGGATTAGATACCCAGTTATTCTTTGTTAAAACTATAAAATGCTGGTGGAGTACTGATTTTTTTTTAAAATACAAAGAACTTGGCGGTTGTCTATTTCTGATTAGGGGAGCTTGCTTGAAGAAAATGATAATCCACGTTATACCTTTCCTACTCTTGTAAAATTCAGTTTTTATATCATCGTCATTAAGTTTTCATTGTAAGCTAGAAAACTTTAAAAACTAATATAAAAGTTAGATGTCAGATCGAGATGGAGCTAATGGGTAGGAGATAGTGAGCTACAATAATTAATAATTTAATATTGGAATTAGAAATAAAATTTTTTTTAATGAAAGAGGACTTAATAGTAATAAAATAAAAGAAAAATTTTATGAAGTTAGCTCTAGATTTCGTACACATCGCCCGTCACCTGCGGGATTAAACCTGGAGTAAGTCGTAACATAGTAGGCGTACCGGAAGGTGTAGCCTAGGCGAAGGTAGTTTAATTAAAACTTAGGCTTTGGGAGTCTATAATACTATTTTTTAGTTCTTCGAAGATTAAGATTACTTCTTCTTTAATTTCTTATTAATAAGTTTTTAAAAAAAATGGTTTTCCCCTATAAAAAAGTTCCTATAAGTATATAAAAGTATAGTTGATTTCCAATCAATTGGTCTACTAATAAGTAGATAGGAAAAAGGTAAAAAAGAGTGAACTATTAATAAGGAAAAAAAAAAAAGAAATTGTGGGTGAACTGTAAATAAGGTTTGTAGAATTGTATTGTTGATAAAACATGAAAGTCAATGGTTTAAGAGAAATTTATAAATGGAAGTTGAATTAAGGTTTTAAAAAGTAAATAAGATAAGTGTTTTTAACGTCTACTGGCTAGGAGACGCACTGTAAACGATGAATGCAGCTTTGCTGAATAAGCATTAGGAGGACGGAGGACGACTAAATGACAAAAAAAACACCTGAATGACGCCAACGAACTGAGGTAAGAAATAGTTAAAAAGTAAGAAATAATTTCGAAGTGAGTGGGACGAAAGTGGAGCCGAAATGAATAATAGTAAGAATAGAAAAAATTGTTAGAGGCGTAACTGAGAAGGAATGAAGGAGGATAGGCTTTGAAAAGCGAGACGAAACGAAATGAATTGAAGGAATGAAGGTTACGGAATGACGTAAATGAATGAAAGTGAAGACGAGAATTGAATAAAGCCTACCTATTATATTTAGGAGTAGAGGATAAAGTAAATAGGCTGAGGGGAGTGGCGGCTAGCTGCTGTAATAGATTAGATTAAAGATGTTAAGACTTTTAATTTTTATGGTGATAGGAGGAAGTTTAATTGTATTGTGGAGGAGTTCTCCTTATTATGGAGTTTTGGGAGTACTTTTACAGTCTTTAGGTTATTCATTATTTTTGTGTTTTTTTGGTTTTCCTTTTTTTGGGTTAATATTTTTATTAGTATATGTAGGGGGGATGTTAATTGTGTTTTTATTTTCTACAGTTTTATCAGCAGAGCGTTATCCTAGTTCTAGTGTTTTAGAAATGTTATTTTTTTTATTAGCTTCAAAATTATTAATACTTCCTTATCTAGAGTTATGGTTTCCTATAGTTTTAAAGTTTTCTATGATAACATTAAGAGTAGAAAATCAACTGGGTGAAATAATGGGTTTTTTAGGGGGCTTAACTTGTTTAATTGCTATAATTTTATTAGTTTCTTTAATGGTGGTTTTTTCATTATGTTTTGAGCATGAATGTGCAAATCTCCGGAAGCTTTAGCTTCAAACAGCTAATATTAGTAAAGCTTTATTAAAAGGATAATTAGGAATGATGAAGTTATAAAAAAAATAATATATTTAGCTATTATTGCAGAATGGATCTTTTGTATTAATTTAGAGGAAAATATAATTTTTGGTGACAGCCAATTGGAGAGGAAGTAAGTTTTTCATCCGTTATCTAAGGCTCGTTTTATGCCTTTTACTCTCATTAAAAAAGTAAAAAAAAAGGTTTTTTGGTGGAAAATATTTACAAAAAATCAATTTTTTCTTAAAAAATTTCAAAAAGTGAGGAATATTTTGGTTATTGATGGGATCCAAAAAAAATTTTTAATAATTAATGAAAAGGCATATATTGTTAATAATAAGGGGATTATCTTGTTTATGAGAGGTATTATGAGAGGTTGTAGTTCGAAGAAGTATATGGAGGTAAATCATCCCCTTAATATTACGCCTAACACTAAACGAATTAAAGGGTTTGTAGAATTAGGGTTTTCTTCTGTGAAAGGATTTATTGCTTTAAAGTTTGAAGTTGGTGTAGTAATAAAAAGGATAGTCCGAAAACTATAAATTGTGGTCATGAAAGTAGCAACTAATGATAAAAGAATTCTTAGCCTTTTACAAATTTTTTTTTGGGTAGCTTCTAAAATTAAGTCCTTTGAGTAAAAACCAGCTAAGAAAGGTATTCCTGAGAGGGCTAATCTTCCTATAATTATACAATTTGTTGTGAGTGGGAGATAAGTAGCTCTTTTTCCCATCTTTCGTAAATCTTGTTCTTTATTAAGGCTATGAATAATTTTTCCTGAACATAGGAAAAGTAGAGACTTAAAAAAAGCGTGTGTGCAAATATGGAATAAGGCTAGGTTTGGTATATTTAATCCTATTGCTACAGTCATTAATCCGAGTTGCCTTGTAGTGGAGTAAGCTATTACCTTCTTTAAATCATATTGTGATAGCGCCGCACTCGCAGCAAATAAAGCTGTAAGTGATCCAATTATTCTTATTGAGGAGAGGGCTCAATTATAAGTTTTAATTAAAGATGAGCATCGAAATAGTAAAAATACACCTGCTACAACCATAGTAGATCTATGAAGAAGGGCTGATACTGGAGTTGGTCCTTCCATTGCGGAAGGAAGTCAAGGATGTAAACTAAATTGAGCAGACTTTCCTACCGCTGCTAGAATTATACCAAAAATTGCTCAAGATGAAATAAGTGATTTTTTTTTTAAAAAAATCATCTCTTTAAGTTTTCAAGATTTGAAGTTTATAATTCTAATTACCATAAATAAAATAATTCCTCTATCTCCTATTCGTTTATATATAATAGCTTGTAATGCTGAACTTTTTGCGTCTGATCGTGTAAATCATCAACCTATAAGAATAAAAGACATTATTCCTACTCCTTCCCAACCTATAAATAATAAAAATAAATTTTTGGAGGAAACTAGTAATAACATGAAGAATAGGAATAATATTAGCGTTTTTAAAAAAGATTTCTTTTTATGGTCTTCTTCAATATAGTAGCGAGAAAATTCAATAATAGACCAAGTAACAAGAAGAGCTACGGATGAAAATAATACGAAAGGTGTATCAATAATAAAGGAGAATTTAAATTCTTGAAGGGTTGTAATTTTTCACTTTATGTTAATTATAAAAGTAGGACAATCTAAGAGTACCCACAAAAAAGCGCAAGTAACTTTTATTATCACCCCAAAAATCAATAAAATTTTTTTTTTTTTTTTTTTAAAAATTAAAAATATAACGAAGGATAAAAGTATTACTATTCTTAATATCATCGGAAATACCTCAGAATTAAACTGTGGTCTTCTTAGATTTAGCAGATCAAGAGTTTTCTTCTATTTCCTAATATTGGACTACCTGAAAGATTTATATTACTTTCTTTTAAAATTTCACAAATTTTTGTTTTTTTTAAACTAAGATGGTCATCCCATAATTATTTTAGGGTTTATAATTAAAATTAGTAATGGTAGAATGTGTAAAACAAGAGTTAAGGATTCTCGTTCTTTAATATTTATATTTATTTTTTTTCATTTAAAACGTTTTCCTCTATTTAAATAAAGATAAAGAGATAATCTGAAGATTCTTGTTAGTATAATTCCTAAAGAGATTGGGAGAAAGGAGATTAGTTTTCATTTAATTACTCTTGAAAATATTATTATTTCTCCGATTGATTTAGGGAGAGGTGGTAGTCCAAGTTTTGCACATGAAAAAATTAGTCATCATAAAGGTAAAGTTTTAAATATTTTCTTTAAACCTCGTCTTATAATTAGAGTACGAGTGCCTCTTCGTTCGTAAAATATTTTTGCTATAAAAAATAGAGCTGAAGATACAAGACCATGAGCTATCATAATAATTATACTTCCTCTAATTGCTCATTTCGTTTTTGTTGATATGGCTGCTACCATGAATCTCATGTGTGATACAGAGGAGTAAGCTATAAGAGCCTTTAGGTCTGTTTGGGTTAAACATATAAGTCTAGTTAGAACTCCTCCTCAACAACAAAATATAATTAAGAATTTATTTATTTTTAAATTTAATTTTAGTCAAAGGAGATTTGATAATCGTATTAGGCCGTAGCCTCCCATCTTTAATAGAATTGCTGCTAAAATCATTGAACCTGCTACTGGAGCTTCTACATGAGCCTTTGGTAACCAAAGGTGAAATCCAAAAATTGGGATCTTAACTAAGAATGCTATAATGCAAAAAGATGCTAAAATATTTTTAATTTTATTTTTTTTTTTTCATAAATTAATAATAAATTTAAGATTTTTTGTATTTTTATATAAAATTAAAAGTCTAGTAAATAGTGGTAGAGATGATAAAAGTGTATAAAATACAAAGTAGTAGCCGGCTTCTATTCGTTGCTTTTGCATTCCTCAGCGTGTTATTAGGATTAAGGTAGGTATTAAAGTTGATTCGAATCCTAAAAAGAAAATTATTAGTTTAGTGGTTGAGAATGTTATAATTAAGATTATTATTATAAATAGGATTAAAGTGACAAAAATTTTTTTGTCTAAATGACTTTTTTTTTTTAGTTTTTTTATTCTTGCTGTAATAGTTACAGGAATAAGTCAGCAACTAAGAATTATTAAAGGGGAATTTATAGGGTCTGTTCCTAATTTTAATGAAAGATTTTTTCATAGAGATGAGGTGTTTTTTTTTAAAAAAAAACACCTCATTAAAATTAGTAGTGAAGATTGAAAAATTGAAATTTCTCATAAATTTCGTCGTGGTGTTATTCAAATAGATATAATTATTCCTAATCTTCAAAATATTAAAGTAATCATTAAAATTATTAATCTTTGGCTCAGTCTAAGCCTCCCTTAGCTCATTCGTAGTAAAGTCCATAAGTTAAAATTATTATAAATATTGAAAATATTCAAAGTGATTTTTTTGTTTTAGAGAGTTTAAAGGAGATGGGAAGAGGAATAAGTAGGGCTATTTCTAAATCAAATAAAAGGAATAGAATAGCTATTAAAAAGAATCGAAATGAAAAAGGTAACCGGGGAGAGTTTATTGGGTCAAATCCACATTCGTAAGGGGATATCTTTTTTAATTTTGTTTTGTTTAAGGGAATGGTTTGGCCAATGGTTATTAGAATGAGGGAAAGAAGAAAAATTACTATAGTAAATATTTTTAATAAAGACATTTTTAATAAGGAGAGGGTTGGCAGATTGTTAATGTAGTTAGCTTGAAACTAATAAGATATAGGTTTAATTCCTATACCCTTTTATTTTCCACCTCATCAGTAAATACATATAAATAAAAATATTCATACTACGTCTACAAAGTGTCAATATCATATAGCACATTCGAAACCTATGTGGTGTTTAGAGGAAAAATGTTTTTTTGAAAGTCGTAGCAAACATACTCTAAGAAAAATTGTTCCTATAATAACGTGTAGACCATGAAATCCTGTTGCAACAAAAAATGTTCTTCCATAAGCTCTGTCAGCTATTGAGAATTTTGCTTCTCAATATTCAAATGCTTGTAATCTTGTGAATCAAATACCTAAAAATATAGTTAGTGTTAAGGCTTTTCAAGCTTCTTGTGGTTTTACTTCTCGTAGTCTGTGATGTGATCAAGTTAAAGAAATTCCAGATGATAGAAGAATGGCTGTTTTTAGTAAAGGAACTCCTCAAGGATTTATTGGTTTAATTCCTGTTGGGGGTCATGACATTCCTAGGTCTGGTGTAGGTGATAAAGCTCTGTGGAAGAAAGCTCAAAAAAAAGAAAAAAAGAACATTATTTCTGATACTACAAAAAGTATAAAGCCTATCTTAAGGCCTTTAGTTACTTTTGAGGTGTGGCTTCCTAAAAATGTTGCTTCTCGGGTTATGTCTCGTCATCATAAAATCATAATAATAATTAAGGATATAATTCCTAGACAGGCTGTTATTATTTTGTCTTTTTGAAATCATCTTACTAAGCCAGATGTTGTTATTAATGTTCCAGTTGCTGCTAATATTGGTCAAGGACTTCGGTCTACTATATGGTAGGGGTGTTGATGTTTTTTTATTTTCATTTTTTTAA